CGATCTCATCATCACTGTCATACTCATCCTCCTCATCAAGGATATCTTCAAAACGATAAATTGTACCCCGGAACTTGTGCAGAATTATCGTAATGAAAGGAAGATAGGAGTTTTTCGCTAGGTAGTTGACCAAATAGGATCGTCCAAGTCCTATGCAACCTATCACTAAAATACTCTTAGAGGGGGCTAAGGTTAAGCGTAGCGAAAAGGGTTTTTGACGAGATAGGGAAGGATCAACCCCAGACGAGGTCTGTGAATAAGTCATTGTATGATAAAGAGCAAGGAATATCCGTTTTTCTGCTAAAGAAAATGGATTGAACTCATAATTTAATAGATCCTTTTTATGAAAGTCAATTACCTTTCGTAAGTACACTTCGCCCGGTTGTTCAATCATTTCAGGCAGCACCTCATCCTTTAATCCATACTCATCACTATGAGTCAAACTCCATAAAATTTCAGAAATACTTCTTTCTCTCTTTAAGGTGACGAACTGCATCAAGACTTCTCTTTCTTGATTGTCAATCCAATAATTGTTTGAGACCCAGTCGGCTGTTTGATCCCAATACGGCGTCACTTTTTTTCTTTTTCTTATGAATGAATAGATCTCTTTACTTGTATGACTTATGGATCTTGTCTTTATCGCAAAAGTAATTTCATTACTTATGAGATTTATGAGCTTGATGATAGGTCTGAGATTGATATTGAAAAATTTCCTTTTCTTCTTAACGCGCAGTCCATAAGGATTAGGGAATAACATCTTTTCCAGAAGACCTAGAAAGAAATTTTTGACCCTTAACCCGAAATCGGGCGATTCATATGGAGGATACTCAGCCATAAGTTCTTCCAACTCAATCTCAATCATCACTTCATCCAGGATCAAAGCTTCGGCCGTTTTGAATTTTCTCACTATTAAAAACCAGTTATCTAAACTCTGTAAAAAAGCTCTAGAAACGAGACATACAACAACAAGAACCAATAAATCCATTAAAATGAAGAACTCCCGAAGATTTCTCCTGTTCCGAGGTGACCCATTATTTCTCTTTCGAGAAAAAGTTTTCCTATAACCTGTGTCGAGACACGTCTCGTAAAAGGTCTTTATCCTCTTTAATAGGAACGTCAATCTAAAAAGTTTCGCATCCACTTTTTTGAATTGCGTCTCCCATTTTTTGAATTTCGGCGTCCATTTTTCTTTTGCTTGTGTCCATTTCTCCGTCCATTTCCTCCTCCATTTCCTCGTCCATTTCCTCTTCAATCGTAGAACATACAAGTCAATCTCAATAATACGAATTCGCCATCTTCGCCTGTCCCATATTCTCCCCCATAGATCTGAAACAATGTCTAAAAATAGAACGGTTAGATATCTGAGCCCTGTCGAAGTAAGGGCCCATGGCAGATATCTTTTGAATAGCTTCCATTTTGTTTTTGCGATATATTTTTGGAATAGATCCCCTTTTGAACGAATTGAAAAAGCACTAGCTAAGCTTTTTTTATTTCTATCCATGCGCATTTTTTTATAGGATGTCCTTAGATAAAGACTCCTTAGTTGATCTTTTCGGACAATACCATCATCTTTGTTACGACTACGACAATCATTTTTTCTCTTTTCGATTTCTAATGATAAAAATTTATCAAACGATGAAGAGGGAATAAAAAGGCTCTTTGAATTAAAATTTGTATAGGGAAGCAAAAAGCTCTTAGAATTCAACTTGAGAGACCGATAGAACCGTTCTAAATCAAATAGCTTATTAATTGAAAGCAACTCATCGCCTTCTAAATCAGCTAGATTGAGATCTGAAAGAGACTCATCAACCTCGGTCCCTTCTAAATCAGCTAGATTGAGATCTGAAAGAGACTCATCAACCTCGGTCCCTTCTAAATCAGCTAGATTGAGATCTGAAAGAGACTCATCGATCTCCGTCCCTTCTAAATCAGCTCGGTTGAGATCTGAAAGAGACTCATCGACTTTCGTCGCTTCTAAATCAGCTCGAGACTCATCGACCTTCGTCCTTTCTAAATCAGCTCGATTGAGCTCTGAAAGAGACTCATCGACCTTCGTCGCTTCTAAATCAGCTCGAGACTCATCGACCTTCGTCCTTTCTAAATCAGCTCGATTGAGCTCTGAAAGAGACTCATCGACCTTCGTCGCTTCTAAATCAGCTAGATCGATAGCTTCTAACTCAGCTAGATCAATATCAATATCTTCTAAATAAGCTCGATTGATAGCTTCTAACTCAGCTCGATCGATAGCTTCTAAATCAGGTGGCTCGATAGGTTCTAAATCAGCTAGATCGATAGCTTCTAACTCAGGTCGATCGATATCTTCTAAATCAGCTTGATCGACCTTCGTCCTTTCTAAATCAGCTCGAGACTCATCGACCTTCGTCGCTTCTAAATCAGCTCGAGACTCATCGACCTTCGTCCTTTCTAAATCAGCTAGATCGATAACTTCTAACTCAGGTTGATCGATATCTTCTAAATAAGCTCGATGGATCTCTGAAAGCAATTCATCTAACTCAGCTCGATCTATATCATCTGAAAGCAACTCATTAACTTTTAAATCAGCTAGATCGAGATCTGAAAGCAACTCATTAACTTTTAAATCAGCTAGATCGAGATCTGAAAGAGACTCATCGACCTTCGTACCTTGTAAATCAAATAGATTCATATCTGAAAAAGACTCATCGACCTTCGTCGCTTCTAAAGCAGCTCGATCGATATCTGAAAGCCACTCATGGAGCTTCGTAAGCACCTCATCGCGCTTCGTCCCTTCTGAATCAAATAGATTCATATCTGAAAAAGACTGATCCAAGTTAAAAGACTGATCCAAGTTCTTCTCTTCTGAATCAAATAGATTCATATCTGAAAAAGACTCATGCAAGTTCTTCCCTTCTGAATCAAATAGATTCATATCTGAAAGAGGTTGACAATAAGTTGTTTCCAAATTTTCGAGTTCTGGCTCTAGTTTCAACTCTTCTTCGAAAGTGACTAGTAGTTCGGGTTTTTTTTCATCAGATGTACAAATGTCTACGATCGGGTCTCTTTTTAGATAAATGTCTAGATACGGGTCTCGACACCAGATAGGTTCAGCCTCCCCCGTTTGTACAAAATCCTTAGATCTGAATATCTTAGATATCTCTGACTGGATTGCTGAAAGAATATCTCTCTCCGAAAAAGCATGTATTTTTTGACCGACGCCCAAAGAAAATTTTTTGTTGCGTTTTTTGTTGCGAATGAAGAAAGTATTAAGGAATTGTCGATAGATAAAATCAGAATTATTGAGACGGGCCCTTTTCACCGAAAATGGGAATTTTTTGTTACAAATTTGGCTGAAGTAATCTGTTTTACGCCTTTCGAATGGACGTTGATGTGCTTTATAAAAAAAAGATATCAACGAACTTATCTCAGAACTTATCTCAAATGGTTTCAGGGGATGTACCCAATTGTATGGATCATCGAATATCATTGAGAAATCGGAATACATGTTATCCAGCTTCTTGCAGGTGTCCTCGAACAACCATTTCATGTGAACCCGGAGTCTTTTATCTGGGAAGAGGTCCTTCATCAGGCTCTCCCCAATCGGCCCACGCGGATAAAAAAGCATCGACTGCCTTTCTAGCGGTTTGCAAGACTCATCATCATCCAGTTGCTCAGAAACGAAATCATCATCCAGTTGCTCAGAAACGAAATCATCATCCAGTTGCTCAAAAACGAAATCATCATCCAGTTGCTCAGAAACGAAATCATCATCCAGTTGCTCAGAAACGAAATCATCATCCAGTTGCTCAGAAACGAAATCATCATCCAGTTGCTCAGAAACGAAATCTTTCTGGGTGATGTCTGTCCAAGTGAATGTGTCTGTGTATCTTTCTGCAGCCCGCCGCATGGATCTATCAAAACGATGAAGATCAGCGAACCATGGACCCTTTTCCAAAAAAAAATTCGATAAATGTTGGTTGATCGTATATTTCCTTGGAATTCTATGATTCAGAGTATCCTTTTCTATTTCATCCCTTTGAATTCCATCTTCGAAGTTATGATTCAGAGTATCCTTTTCTATTTCATCCCTTTGAATTCCATCTTCGAAGTTATGATTCAGAGTATCCTTTTCTATTTCATCCCTTTGAATTCCATCTTCGAAGTTATGTCGAGACTTTCTCTCTTCATACAAAGTCCGCGAAAGTGGAACCCATGGATTTTTTCTCCATGGCCTCCCGCGCCTGCAGGGGTTACCTATCTGAGTGGGATCCTGTCGCCGCATTTCTTCTCGCAGCTTTTCTATGCAGTATTTTCGAGAGAACAGGTCAAATACATTAGTATAGATCAGATCCTCATTTATTGCATTTATTGATAGAATCAATAAATTTGACAGGGGATCAAATTTTGAAATAGGCTGAATTGAGACAGTATTGTGTAAATAGAGAAGGGTCTTGAATAGCTTAACCATATCTATAGTTTCCGATCGCCTAATAACCGAAAAATCGTGTAATAATTTCTGATCTCTAGTGGACCTCTCAGTCGGATTCGAGCCCAGCTGAAGTTCTGACCATCCATCAGAGAAAAAAGAAGGAACGGATCTTCTAGGATTCCGAAGAAATTGTTCGATCCGGGACATTGCGGAATTTTCCACTGCTTGGTCCGTCTCTACTTCCTCCGTCTCTACTTCCTCCGTCTCTACTTCCTCCGTCTCTTCTTCCTCCGTCTTTTCTTCCTCCGTCTCTCCTTCGTCCGGTTCCATAAAGTAAGGATCCTCAAGAATCGCGCTTTCTTTTAGTTGTTGAATCTCTGTTTGCGTCATCATGGAATCAAGTTCTAGGGATTGATTAGAAGATCCTTTGAATTGGATAGAATTCCTGATCCAGTTCTTCCACCACCGTGAAAGCCTGTTAGATTCAGGCATGCTACTTTGAATAATCTCGCCCGGCTTCATCTCAGAGATCTTGTTTCCTTTTGGAGGAGAGAGGAGCGAAAGAACGAACCTATTGATATGGGAAGACCCAACG